ATGGTTATCTTGATTCATTAGAAATTGGACAAGTAAACCGCTTTTTCGAAGGTTTACGTAACTACTTAAAAACGAATAAACCTCAGTTCCAAGAAATCATATTGTCTACTAAAACATTCACCCAAGAAGCGGAAACTCTTTTGAAAGAAGCTATTCAGGAAGAGACAGAGCGTTTTTCACTTCGGGAACAAGTATAAAAAAAAATTGATTATTTTGAATCTTTTCTGAATCGTTCTTTTTTATTATTTTAATTTCTGAACATTTTTTTCCATTTTAATATAAAAATCCTTTTTGATTAGTAGAATCTAATCAAATAAATAGTAGATGAAATTTTCAAAATTTCATCTTCAAATAAGATTCTTATTTTTTTTTTAGTTATTATTAAATCAAATTCTTTAATAATGAATTTGATAAAGAATTCAAAAAAAAAAAATGAAATACTAAAAAAAAAAAAATAAGAAAGAATTTGAAATATATAATTGCGTCCAATAGGATTTGAACCTATACCTAAGGTTTAGAAGACCTCTGCCCTTTCCATTAGACAATGGACGCTTTTCCATTCCAATTTCTTCTTATCTTATATATTTATTTCTATCTTTTGATCATAAAAAAGGGGAATCGAAAGGAATGAAATACTCTCATAATAACATCGAGAGTATATATACCAGACTTTATGATAGTATAATAAATATAAGATAGTCTTTTTTCTACCAGAATTTCTCTAATTTGAATACAAATTGATTTTTTTCAAATTAGAGAAATTTATATGAATTCTATTTTATTCTAAATATTTAGAAAGTATATAATGAGTATAGAGATTTATAGCGGGTAGCGGGAATCGAACCCGCATCGTTAGCTTGGAAGGCTAGGGGTTATAGTCGACGTTGATTTATCATCTTTAACGTCTCTAATTCAAAACCGAACATGAAACTTTTCTTTCATTCGGCTCCTTTATGAAATATGGAAAAATTTCCAGCCATCAGGCGTGAGCGAAAAAAAATTCGGCCCAAAACATCTAATTTATCCATAACATCTATGTCAGCCTACTCTTTTTTGAATGCATTCAAAAAACGCGCTTTCTAGACGATCCCTCTAGACGAGGGGAATTTGAATAATCTTTCTAGTTATTTCGTTCTTTATTTCTATTTAATTTAATAGAACCTTTAGGAAAAGTGTTTTGCTTCTACCGAGTCAAAACATGATATTGATGTCTATAGTAAACCAAAGACATCCTTTAAATACTTATTTTGCTTCAATCTCAACCAACTATATAAAAACCAAACTATATAAAAGGAAATTTGAAGATTTAGTTACGATTAGAAATCTATTTTTCTGTCTTTATCCATAGGTCCTTTATTCATACTCGTTCAATTGGAAGTTTTGATCCAATAAAAAAATTATGTTTCGTAATCTCCTAATCCAAGTTTTCAATTTCAAATTGATTCTTGAATACAAATCACGAGAATTAATATTCTTACTCTAATTTTTCATTGAGAGATAAAGGATTTAATCCTTTTAAGAAAAAAAAGTTTTTGGTCGCAATATGCGCGGGGGACCCCTTAACTATGTAGGGTTAATGGAACGAATCACACTTTTACCACTAAACTATACCCGCTATGATGTGATTATTGTATATATAGAAACTTTTTGTCAAGTAAGAGAATCGGGTAGAATCCGAAAAGAATTTGAAAAGAATGAAAAAAAAAAAAAATTAGAGCGTTGGAGTATTCTATTTCTTCAGGGAATCTAGTGAGATTAGGAAAACAAGTATTTTTTTTTGAATCCAATCAAAATCATTATCTTTTATGATATTTGACAAGATAGCCCCCGCCGCGAGCTAAGCCGTGAAAAAAAAGGTAGTTTTTTTTTCTTTCTATTTTATTTTTTTCATATTATATAGCAATCCATATTTTAGATATGGATTGCTATATGATATTGATTGGTTAATTGCAATATTGAGTTAGAGATGTCTTTTTCGAGCCCTACTTTATCGAAATAGAAAACAAATTACAAGGATTACTGAGGTAAGTTTTCTATATTTTTTATTTGATTATAGAATAAACCCCTTCTATTAAATAAATCTTTTCTTTTTTTAGTTCTTATTATCTATTTTTTAATAGATATAAAATCCAATTTCTTATAATACTTTTTTTTTTATTTTTATATACAATACTTTACTTTTATAGATATTCAAAAATCTAAAAAATAGACTTGAATATATAATCAAGAATATAGACTAGACTATGATAGTCTATTTTATGATAATTATTTTATGATAATATAGAATAGGGTCTAAAAGTAATGGAATAAAAGGAAACAAAAGGAATAAAAAAAAAGGGCATATAAAAGGACTTTCTTTTTCAAACCCCATTAATGTAATGTAATATGGTAATTCTTTTTTTTTTTTCGATTGGGAGAGATGGCTGAGTGGACTAAAGCGTCGGATTGCTAATCCGTTGTATGAGTTTTTCGTACCGAGGGTTCGAATCCCTCTCTTTCCGTACCTTGATCAAAATTCTCAATATGACCGACCACAATATATCAAATCACATAATAACGGATACCTTTATTCCAAGAGTTAGACCTTTCCTTGATATGAATTCTTTAGCCCTAATTTCTCTGGAAAGAATAGACAAGGCATGAAAATACCCATTCATTCTTCTATGATATATCAATGGGGGAAAATCCTACGATCAACCCCTTACTTTCTTTCTATTTCTTTACTTATTACTTAGGTAATTGGGGCAAAATTGTCCGAACCCCTCTTTTTTTAGTTAGGTTTTAGTCTGACGAGAATAATATTCTATGACTAGAAATTCATTTATTTTCAAACCAAGGCATTTACTATCTATTATTTGAGTGACCAATCCTTTATATTTTTGGGGGTAAAGAATCAAATGTGTTGGCAAGTTGTTCCGGGGGAATGAGTCAAGAGATTTTTTAATCATATCTTTCGATTTTTGTTCATCCTTCACTGTAATAAGATCACGAGGTTTGCAGCGATAACTTGGTATATCCACCATACGATCATTAACTAAAATATGTCTATGATTAACTAATTGGCGGGCTTGAGGAATAGTTGACGCCATACCTAATCGAAAAAGGATATTATCTAAACGCATTTCAAGTAATTGTAGTAAAACCTGACCCGTCTGTCCTTTGGCTTTTGCGGCAATACGCACGTATTTCAGTAATTGTCGTTCTGTAAGACCATAATGAAAGCGCAATTTTTGTTTTTCTTCTAAACGCATACAATATTGAGATTTTCTACCAGAACGCGAAAAAGCACTCCCAACTCTAGGACTTTTACTAGTTAATCCTGGTAAAGCCCCCAAACGGCGTATTTTTTTGAAACGAGGTCCTCGGTAACGTGACATAAATACTCCTACTATACTTCTATATACCATATAATCTATTTATATATTATATATATGTATATACCATATATATAGAAACAAAATATATACATAGAAAGAAAGAATGTATATAGAAAAAGGTCTTTTTCTTGATTTGTTTTGCGGAGATTTAACTACCCTAACAATTATTTAGAACTTTACATTCCTACGACATAATAATCGGTAACCTTTGGAAAAAAGGAAAGAAGTCTTTTTCAATATTCTTGAATTTAAAAAAGACATTATCAATCACGTAAAAACTCAAACAAATAGAAAAAAGCCAGCTATCGGAGTCGAACCGATGACCATCGCATTACAAATGCAATGCTCTAACCTCTGAGCTAAGCGGGCTCACATAACAGAAATTGTACATCCATAGGAATTCCACTGCAGGAATCCTATCTATTAATTTTTCATTCTTAGTTATTCATAATTAAGATGAATGTAGAAAAAATACTATATTTATAATATAAAAGAATTGACTAAAATAAAATAATTGACCCTTCGAGTATTCAAAATTGCATGAGAAAAATGATAGGAAGAAGAAGGGTATATAGAAAAAATAGAGTATATATATTTATATATATCGATATTGAATTGTGGATACAGAAATGATAGAATCATTTCTGATTAGACCAAATATGGTTCTACGATAGAGATGAAAGAGAATAGATAAGAAATCAAAAAAAATAAGAAGCAAATAAGAGGAAAGACTGATACAGGAATCAGTATCTAATGAATTTAACAGTTCCAGTAGAATCAAAATGAAAGAAAAAAAAGGCCATGACATAATAATAAGATCTTGATTTCAAAACAAATCAAATAAAGAAGCGGGGATATGGCGAAATTGGTAGACGCTACGGACTTAATTGGATTGAGCCTTGGTATGGAAACTTACTAAGTGATAACTTTCAAATTCAGAGAAACCCTGGAATCAAAAATGGGCAATCCTGAGCCAAATCCTTTTTTTTCGAAAAAAAAAAATAACAAAGGTTCATAAAGACAGAATAAAAAAGGATAGGTGCAGAGACTCAACGGAAGTTGTTCTAACAAATGGAGTTGATTGCGTTGTATAAAAGAATCCTTCTATTAAAACTTCAGAAAAGATAAAGTGATAAAATAAAAGATAACACGAATATACATAGATCTACGTACTGAAATACTATCTCAAATACAAATAATTAATAACGAGCGACCCCAATCTGTATCTATATTTTTCTTGTATCTTTTTTTTTTCATTTTTTCATAAAAAAATGGTTCTGAATCAATTCTAAGTTGCAGAAAGGATCGAATATTAATTGATCAAATCAATTGATCAAATAACGTACTTCATAGTCTGAGAGATAATTGATTAATCGGACGAGAATAAAGATAGAGTCCCATTCTACATGTCAATATCGACAACAAGGAAATTTAGAGTAAGAGGAAAATCCGTCGACTTTAGAAATCGTGAGGGTTCAAGTCCCTCTATCCCCAAAAAGATCCGTTAGACTCCCTAATTATCTATCTTAGATAAAAAAAAAATGCTTTTTCGTTCATTTGATTCTTTCACAAATGTATCCGGTTTTTTTTTGCTTTTCACAAGTGTTGTGATAGATATGATAC